CGCGAATCTAGAAATTCATTTCGGACAATTGAACCTTCTCAAACTGTTTCTTCTTAAGAACCAAAAATATTTGTGCCAAAATAACAGATGCCAAGAAGAACAAAAGGCCTTGGACACGGAATGGATCTTGAAGTACTATTTCCGCATCTCCTTGACCAAATCCACCCACATTAGGATTACTCGTTAATGGCTGATCAAGTTTGATAGATTCGCCTTCGGAAACAAGAAGTTCTGGCCCTGGTGGAATAATATCAACCACTTGACGTTCATCTGACGCATCCGATATGGTTATTTCGTACCCCCCTTTTTCTTTTCGTATGATTTTACTTACTACACCAGCCGCTGTAGCATTATAAACTGTATTGTTACTCTTGCTCCCATCGGGATAAATCTGACCCCTTCCTCTGTTCCCGCCTACATATATGGGATATTTTAAGAAGTGAACATCTTTATTAGTAGCGGGGTCCGGGGAAAGAATAGGAAAGGTGACTTCACTATATTTCTGACCAGAAACAGGACCTATCACAAGAATATTTTTTTTATTGGGGCGATAGCTCTGAAAAGACAGATTGCCTATCTTTTCTTTCATCTCGGGCGAAATACGATCGGGAGGCGCTAATTCAAATCCCTCAGGTAAAATAAGAACAGCCCCCACATTCAAACCTCCCCTTTTACCATTAGCAAGAACTTGTTTAACTTGCATATCATAAGGAATTCGAACAACTGCTTCAAATACAGTATCAGGAAGTACCGCTTGCGGAACCTCAATATCCACGGGCTTATTAGCTAAATGGCAATTGGCACATACAATACGTCCGGTCGCTTCTCGTGGATTTTCATAACCCTGCTGTGCAAAAATGGGATATGCATTTGAAATGGATGTCCGAGCTATGATATATATCATCAGCGATACGGAAATAGATCGAATAATCTCTTTCTTTATCCAAGAAAAGGTGTTTTTAGTTTGCATGGTCCAATCATTGATCCCGAAAATTTCTACAATAAAATTAGGTAGGTCGCTTGTATAGTTCCCTATCCACAATTCTGCTATTTACTTTATTGAAATCATTTTACTGGAATATAAGGAGTAGGAGAAATCCCTGTAGGGTAGAAAGAGTAAGTACGTCTTAAAATGGAAATGCTTTGCTTATGTACCTTATGTTACAAAGTAACAAATATTCTAGTTAGATCAGTCATTCATTGAATGATAAATCACTACAAGTGATGGAGATATACGATTTAAATAACGGAAGATCCAATATTTAAAAATTGTATCCAGAATGACTGGAAAAGTAGAAACAAGACCCGATATAATTTGATCGTTGTGAGCAAATCCAAAATCTTTGTAGACATAGCCAATCATTAGTTCCCAACCATGGGGCGAATGGAATCCGATACATAAATCAGTTAATAAAAGAATAGAAAAAGCTTTTATTGTGTCACTTAAGTTATATAGGAATTCTTGAACCCAAGAGTTAAGAATAGCAAGTTCTTCATTACCCAGAATAGAATAACCACTTAAAATAATGAAAGAGGTTATATTTGTCGATAAGTGCAAAATCATATGGATATGATCCTCATTGTGCATCTTGATCAATTGGATCGTTTCTTTGTGGATTCCTATACGAAGTGTTTGTAGATGTGTTTCCGGGTATTCTTTTATCATTTCGTCCAAGAGTAAGAGTTCTTCCAATTCGATGAATTTTTCTAGAATACTCTTTTCTTGAATATCAGTCAAAAAAGTTTCGGATTGCCTAGTATTCCACCAATTAGTAATCCAAAATGCAAGACTTTTATTAAATGAGAGAGAGATCCACCAGGGCAAAAATACTATAGATGTAAGATATAGAAGAGGAAGAGATGCTTTCTTTTTTACCATTTTTTCATCTTTGAATTGTTAATGAACCCACCTCATTTGTTGAATCTATGTGATCTACTATTTCTATTAACCCTAAGTTCTATTACAGGGCATCGGACCTATGAATCTATTCCCTGTTTTTTATTTGTGATTCAGTAGTTAGTCCTTGAATTTAGAAAGAATACAGAAATAGAATAAGAGCCCGTTTCAAATGAAGAAATAAGAAAAAATCTTGTTTCCAGATACCTCAATTGAATTGATCAAATTCGAAGCCCTTTTCGATAAATGCTTGAAAGAACCAATTCAAGCAAGTAATGAATAGCAAGTAATGAATATTATTTCAAGCAAGTAATGAATATTATTCGGATTTTAAGCCAAAAGAACTCCCTTTGTCTTTTCTATCAAAAAAGAAAATCTTTCGAAAAAAAAAATGGCCGGCTACCCCACAGTTCTAGTCCAGGAAAAATGGAGAGAGATTTATTAAGAATATTGTGATCTACCGATCATAAATTCAAAACCTAATGGAATGATCAAAAATGAGTGGCAAAACAAGACAGAAAAGTTATCCTTATAAGAGATCCAAGCAATCTTTTGCCTTTGATCATTAAGAAAAACAAAAGAAAAGATAAAAAAAAAAGAAAAGTCGATTGACAAAAGAAAGGAGAGAGAATTTCCAAGATATGATCTATTTGTATCTAACCTATCAATTCATATTGAAAATAAAAAGAGAAATCCTTTATTCCGAAATGTTTTGATATACGAGATGAATCTATTATTTTATTTCGATTTGTTACTTTTACTTGTTTTTTAGTAAATTGAGTTGAGTGGATTTCCATACGCATAAATTCTTTTTTATGCATACAAAAAAAATTTCGTTTTATGGATGTTCCATATACGTATACTTTGGCTCGAATGAACGTTCTGAAAAAATTTTATTAAGCTATGCTATGCTGAAGAAAGAACAGAGAATTCTTTAATTTTTTCCCTGCCGCTGGGAAAGAATTTCTTCTTCAGTTCAAGTTCATTTCAAAATACTTCAATCGGTACGCGCAAGAAATAGGCCAATTCGGCGGCTTTTTGCTCAATTTCACGCGGAGTCAAATTCTCATCAGTACGCGTCAAGGGAATGGCCCCCTGTCCTTTGATTTCCATATAAAGGACACGACGAGCAGAAATACCCTCTTTAACTTCGATTCGGATGGACTGAATATCTTTCATACGAAATCGTAGAAAGATGCGACGATTTTTTCCAGGAAATCCCCAACGAAAAATACACACTATTCCTTCTTTTCTATCGAATCGATCATAGCCACTACCTACATTCCACGAGATTGTGCACCACAAATAGGAACTAATAAAGAGACCTGCGATACCGTAGAAAGACATCACGATCCCTTGTGGAAAAAAAAGAATTTGTTGAGACGGAACTAAAGATATCAAATTCTTACCGAGATAACTGGAAGATCCAACTAATACGAATCCTAGTGAACCTAAAAAAAGGATAAAGGCCCAGCAGAAATTACTTATTTTTCGAGACCCCACTATAAGTTCTATCCATATATGTTCTGATCGACAACTCATACTAGATCCAGTTGCATTTTATTGGAATTGAGAAAATAGTCCAAATGAATTTGACTTTCGTTTTTTTGTTTCCGAAGTAACTCTCATCAACTAGTGTCATTCGAATGTAAGCCTTTAGGAGTAATTCATCTAATTGGTTAGATCAAATTGGTTAGGTCTAAAATAAGAATATCCCTTTTATATGATCTCCTATAGATATCCACATATAGATACATTGACTTTCCATTTCCTACATCCACCTCGATTCCGATCTATTTGAAAATTGCTATAATTTATTTACCCATATATTTACGCATACATAAAAGCTATGTTCGGAGGAAACTGCCATATTCTACTAAATAGATATCTGTGTTATCTATATCTAAGTCTTGAAAAAAAATAGATAAGATTTGCACCTATCGAATCTAAAAAATCTTGTTTTTTTGAACATGAAGAGATAAAGAAGCCATTGCAATTGCCGGAAATACTAGGCCCACTAAAGGCACAAAGAAAGAGGGTAAGTTGTTAAAAATTATCATAGAATGGGTACCTCGATTTAATATTTGTACCTGTTATTGTTAGAAAGATACCTTAGAATAATTATAATTCGTATATAATTATATTGAGTATATCGAAGTGACTATATATATATTAAATAATAAGTGTAAGGAATGGATAATTAAATAAATGAGACTTATTCTTCTTTATCTTTCTACATGAAATATAGAAATATACATATGATAATCTATTCGATTCTTGTCTTCAAATTCGAATTCAATTCGAATTTTTATTTTATTTAATAAATAAAAAAGAAAGAGTTTCTTACAAATTCACGAAGGATTCGTTAGAATTCAATCCAACAACAGGATTCTTAGTAAAAATAGAGATTCTCGGAAGATATAGTAGAAAGAAAAGATACTCTATATCTATCTTTTCTATATTTGAATTATATATACTATACATACAAAGCAAGAAGGAAAGATGACCTTCGGTTTATTTTCTTTGCCTTGCCCAATTTGAATTTTGAAGAAGGAACCATTTTTTTTTATCTTGTTGCTAGAGGTTTCCTAATTAATAATCAGGAATATCGGTAGAAAAAAAAAGAATTATCCGCACGATTCTTTCTACAATTTACAATTAAATATTATGATTATGTCACCAAAGAAAAAAGAAAGTCTTCTTTAGAATTTTTACTTTGATTCCGATAAACTACCTAATTGTTCGCTACAAATACAAAAATGTAACTAAATAAAATAAAAATAATTTGACTTAAGGCTCCACTTAACTTAATAAGTGAATTTTAATTCAAAGGAAAAAAAGCGTGAAGCTTAAATAACTCACTCAGAACACCCTTTAAAGGATTACGTGGTACGATTGGATCGAATAAGCCCTTATGGAATAAATATTCAGCCGCTTGTGAACCTTCAGGTACTATCTTATTCAATGTTTGTTCAATTACTCTTTTACCTGCGAATGCAATGTAAGCATTAGGTTCGGCAATAATAATATCCCCCAACATCCCAAAACTAGCCGTTACCCCACCAGTAGTAGGAGATGTAAGGATTGATACATAGAATAACTT